TAAAGAAGGCACTTTTTATTCATTGGTGGGGGATAACCTTATGATAAGGAGAAAGAACTCGCGTTCGAGTACAGAAGTAAAAGTTTTAGCTCAACATATATGTATGTCTGTTTTCAAAGCACGAAGAGTAATTGATCAGATTCGCGGGCGTTCCTATGCGGACACACTTATGATACTGGAACTCATGCCTTATTGGGCATCTTATCCCATTTTGAAATTGGTTTATTCTGCAGCATCAAACGCTACTCATAACCTGGGCTTGAAGGAAGTGAATTTATTTATTAGTCAAGCTGAAGTCAATGGGGGTGCTATTGTGAAAAAGTTAAGACCTAGAGCTCGAGGACGGAGTTATCCGATAAAAAGATCCACTTGTCATATCAAAATTGTATTGAAGGATAGAAGAAAATCATTTATAAATTTATAATTATAAGTGCTTATATTACCTATAAATGGTATAAAAATATAAAATAAAAATATGGGACAAAAAATAAATCCACTTGGTTTCAGACTCGGTACAAACCAAAATCATCATTCCTTTTGGTTCGAACAACCAAAATATTTTTATGAGGGACTAAAGGAAGATGAAAAAATAAGGAATTGTATCAAGAAATATGTACAAAAAAATAAGAAAACATCTTTGGGTTTCGAAGGAATTGCACGTATAGGAATTAAAAAAAGAATCGATTTGACCCAAGTAATAATATATATTGGATTCCAAAATTTATTAATAGAGGGCCAAACGCGAGGAATGGAAGAATTACAGATGAATGTACAAAAGGAATTTCATTCTGTGAACCGAAGACTCAACATTGCTATTACAAAAGTTGAAAAACCTTATGGCCAACCTAATATTCTTGCGGAATATATAGCTTTACAATTAAAAAGTAGAGTTTCGTTTCGAAAGGCAATGAAAAAAGCTATTGAATTAACTGAACAAGCAGATACAAAAGGAATTCAAGTGCAAATCGCAGGGCGTATCGACGGAAAAGAAATTGCGCGTGTCGAATGGATCAGAGAAGGTAGGGTTCCCCTACAAACAATTCGCGCTAAAATTGATTATTGTTCCTATCCAATTCGAACTATCTATGGAGTATTAGGCATAAAAATTTGGATATTTGTAGACGAAGACTAATGGACCTTTATTTATCTTTCCATTTGGTTCAGTGATAGAAGACAAAATTACAAACTGTTTCATTCTTTTTCCATTAAATCAAAGAAAGATTAACAATTCTATAAGGTTGAATAAAAATTAGATTGATCATTTATATTTATATTTAGTATAATTAATTGCTATGCTTAGTGTGTGATTCGTTAGTTTTTTTATTTAGAGTTGCTAGTTGGGATTCAAAAAACAAAAAGAATTGACCGACCCCTACTATGTATTATGAACTTAGTAACTATATAAACTAATAACCAACTTATTGCTTCGTATTGTCGAGATTCCAAGAAACAGTCACTATATGACTGGATCGATCATATAGTTGTAGCAACTGAAAATTTTTCCATTTCCATTTATATTTATATAGAAAAATCTTATTCTCGGTTGTGAAACAAAAATGGAGGGATGTGGATAAATAGAAGATGATAGAAAGAGAGAACAAAAATATCAATGATATATGATTCCAATATGTATGGTCTATGAATCATCTCATAAAAGGCAGTGTGATAAAGCATCAATACTGATATAAATAAAATAATAAAGAGCCCAGGGTTAATAGAAACTGAGGAGATTGATCCGCACGGGAACAAATTTTTTTGGGGGCTCCATTGCAGAATTCAGGCCTAACCATTAATGGCGAAGCTATGGGAACGACAGAACCCGTGATTGTATAGGATTCTATTGAAAACGAATCCTAATGATTCATTGGGTGGGATGGCGGAACGAACCAAGAACAAATTGATTTATTCTAAATGGCCGCGGTGGATTAACCAGACGAATAAATAAAGAAAGAGTCAATATTCGCCCGCGAACCTTTATTTATTGGTATATTGGTATTGGATTAAATTAATATATGAAATTTAAAATTAATATATTTTGGTGTGATTGATAGGAGTAAAAATAATAATTATCTATAAATATACATAAAAAAAAGATATACGTTCGACTGTATATCTTGTATATACAGCTTACTATATAACAATAACAAATGAAATATCAAAAAATCCCATTACTCTATTACTAAGTGTATTATTTATTAGATACATGTGTATCTGGAATAGCATTGAATCATTTCATTCGCGAGGAGCTGGATGAGAAGAAACTCTCATGTCCGGTTCTGCAGTAGAGATGGAATTAAGAAACAACCATCAACTATAACCCCAAAAGAACCAGATTTCGTAAACAACATAGAGGAAGAATGAAGGGAGTATCTTGTCGAGGCAAACATATTTGCTTCGGCCGATATGCTCTTCAGGCACTTGAACCCGCTTGGATCACGGCTAGACAAATAGAAGCAGGACGGAGAGCAATGACACGATATGTGCGTCGTGGTGGAAAAATATGGGTACGCATATTTCCCGACAAACCTGTTACAGTCAGACCTACGGAAACACGTATGGGTTCGGGGAAGGGATCCCCTGAATATTGGGTATCTGTTGTTAAACCGGGTCGAATACTTTATGAAATGGGCGGAATCTCGGAAACCGTAGCCAGAGCAGCTATTGAAATAGCTGCGTGCAAGATGCCTATACAAACTCAATTCATTATTGCAGGATAGGGGTATAGAAGTAGACAAAAAGGTATTGAGGATGAAAAACGCAAGTTTATTTATTTCTGGACAGATAATATTTCTTTTTTTTTTTTTCCTTCATTCTTTGTATTGAAATAACAGATTAAAATAAAAATGATATGATTCAACCTCAGACCCTTTTGAATGTAGCGGATAACAGCGGAGCTCGAAAATTGATGTGTATTCGAATCATAGGAGCTGGTAATCACCGATATGCTCATATTGGTGACGTTATTGTTGCTGTAATCAAAGAAGCAGTACCCAATATGCCTCTAGAAAGATCAGAAGTAATTAGGGCTGTAATTGTACGTACATGTAAAGAACTCAAACGTGACGACGGTATGATAATACGATATGATGACAATGCCGCAGTTGTTATTGATCAAAAAGGAAATCCAAAAGGAACTCGAGTTTTTGGTGCGATCGCTCAGGAATTGAGACAGTTTAATTTTACTAAAATAGTTTCATTAGCTCCCGAGGTATTATAAATACTAGTGGATTAGACTAGGATCTAGTAGGGTATCTGAAATAGATCAATTAATAGATTGTGTCTCACGCATATACTTTATAAACTTTATAAAAATGTGAATAATATATAAATGAAAATAAAAGAAAGAAAAAACATGTTGATTATATCAAAATTAGGAGGTAACAATAATTATAGTTCTTCATGGGTAAGGATACTATTGCCAATATAATAACTTCGATAAGAAATGCTGACATGGATAAAAAAGGAACGGTTCGAATAGCATCTACTAATATCGCCGAAAACATTGTGAAAATACTTCTACAAGAGGGTTTTATTGAAAACGTTCGGAAACATCAAGAAGGTCACAAATATTTCTTGGTTTCAACCCTGCGACATAGAAGGACTAGAAAAGGGACATATAGAACTATTTTCAAGCGTATCAGCCGACCCGGTCTACGAATCTATTCCAACTATCAACGAATTCCTAAGATTTTAGGCGGAATGGGGATTGTAATTCTTTCTACTTCTCGGGGTATAATGACAGATCGAGAAGCTCGACTAGAAAGAATTGGGGGAGAACTTTTGTGTTATATATGTTGATCCTCCCCCTCGGGTATCCTAATTTTATCTCTAACTTCCTTTCCATTTATTTGTGAAATAGAGAGGAAAAGTTAGTTATATAACCCTTCCTCTATTAGTTTATTAGTTGATACTTCAGGGGGGTTACCTGGAATGAAAGAACAAAAATTGATTCATGAAGGTTTAATTACTGAATCAACTCCAAACGGCATGTTCCAAGTCTGTTTAGATAATGAAGATCCAATTCTGGAGTATGTTTCAGGGAAGATCCGGCGACGGATACTACCAGGAGATAGAGTGAAAATCGAAGTAAGTCCTTATGATTCAACCAGAGGACGTATATATAATTTATAGACTTCGCAAGAAAGATTTGAACGATTAGGTGATGCTTTAAATATTCCTTTCGTGGGGATACAATTCGACGTTACAAAACCAATAAATTTATTATTATTATTTTTTTTTTTTCAAGGAGTAGATTCAGAATTAAGGTAAGGAATTCTAAATATGAAAATAAGGGCTTCTGTTCGTAAAATTTGTGAAAAATGTAGACTGATCCGCAGGCGTGGACGGATTATAGTTATTTGTTCCAATCCGAGACATAAACAAAGACAAGGGTAATCTTTCTAAAAAAGAACTTTATAAACTAAAGGAAGGATTTTTGTAAAAAAAAAAGAAAGGATCCGTTTTAGCATGAGATAGATATCTCCGTATATTTCTGTATATTTCTGACTCATATTTATGAGATAATAAAATATGACAAAACCCATACCAAGAATTGGTTCACGTAAAAATGGACGTAGAATACCAAAAGGAGTTATTCATGTTCAAGCGAGTTTCAACAATACCATTGTAACTGTTACAGATGTACGAGGTCGGGTGGTTTCTTGGGCCTCCGCGGGTTCTTGTCCTTCTAAATTAAAAGGCCCAAGAAAAGGAACACCTTATGCTGCTCAAGAAGCGGCTTATATGGCTATTCATACAGTAGTGGATCGGGGTATGCAACGAGCAGAAGTTATGGTAAAAGGCCCCGGTCTCGGAAGAGATGGAGCATTACGAGCCATTCGTAGAAGTGGTATACTATTAAGTTTCGTACGTGATGTAACACCTATGCCACATAATGGATGTCGACCTCCTAAAAAAAGACGTGTGTAGAAATAAGACTTAAACAGATTTCAAGAGAAAAAAATGATTTAATGATCTGATCAAATAATAATATTAGTATGGTTCGAGAAGAAGTAGTGGGATCCACTCGAACATTACAGTGGAAGTGTGTTGAATCAAGAGTAGACAGTAAGTGTCTTTATTATGGTCGTTTCATTCTGTCCCCGCTTATGAAAGGTCAAGCCGATACCATAGGTATTGCCATGCGAAGGGCTTTACTAGGAGAAATAGAAGGAACATGTATCACACGCGCAAAATCTGAGAAGGTACCACATGAATATTCTACGATAGCTGGTATTGAAGAATCAGTACATGAAATTTTAATAAATTTGAAAGAAATTGTATTAAGAAGTAATCTCTATGGAGTTAGAGATGCATCCATTTGTGTCAGGGGTCCTAGATGCGTAACCGCTCAGGATATCGTCGCGCCGCCTTCTGTGGAAATAGTTGACACAACACAGCATATAGCTAAATTGACGGAACCCATTGATTTGTGTATTGGATTACAAATCAAGAGAGATCGCGGATATCGTATGAAACCCACAAATAACTCTCAAGATGGAAGTTATCCTATAGATGCTGTATCCATGCCTGTTCGAAATACAAATCATAGTATTTATTCTTATAGGAATGGGGATAAAAAACAAGAGATACTTTTTCTAGAAATATGGACGAATGGAAGTTTAACTCCTAAGGAAGCACTTTATGAAGCTTCTCGTAATTTGATTGATTTATTTATTCCTTTTCTACAGGCGGAGGAGGAGTACATTCACTTCAAGGAAAATAAAAACAGGTTTACTCTACCCTCTTTTACCTTTCAAGATAGATTAACTAATCTAAAGAAAAACAATCAAAAAGCAATTCCATTGCAATGTATTTTTATTGACCAATCAGAATTGCCTTCCAGGACCTATAATTGTCTCAAAAGGTCCAATATACATACATTATTGGACCTTTTGAGCAACAGTCAAGAGGACCTTATGAGAATTGAATATTTTCGCATAGAAGATGTAAAACAGATATTGGACACCCTAAAGAAGCATTTCGCAATTGATTTACCTAAAAATAAGTTTTTATTTTAAATCCATTGTAATGTTATCTTTCTTTTTTATCTTTTTTAGATAAGAAAATTCGTTTTTAATCTTGAGCACGATCCACACTCGGAATGGAGTATAATAAAATTAATGTATCTAGGGAAGATTCACTTTGAAGCGACTATTCCCTAGATACTTATGTTGTGATATTTCACGGCGGAATCAATTTAAAAAAGACCTAAAGTTAGGGATTTATCAATAGGTAATGTTGCTCCAATACCTAACCAAAGAGCTACTGTGGTACCGATCAAAAAGACTGTTGTAGCTACTGGACGACGAAATGGATTTTGGAATTTATTGACATTCTCCAAAAAGGGTACTGTCAATAATCCAATTGGTACTGAAACCATTAAAAGAACACCCAATAACTTATTGGGTACTGTGCGGAGTATTTGAAATACGGGAAAGAAGTACCATTCAGGTAATATTTCCAAAGGCGTTGCAAATGGATCCGCCGGTTCACCAATCATTGAAGGTTCTAGAACCGCTAAACCTACGTTACATGCAATAGTACCTAGAATAACTACTGGAAAAATATATAAAAGATCATTTGGCCATGCGGGTTCTCCATAATAATTATGCCCCATGCCTTTAGCCAATTTAGCTCTTAATACAGGATCATTCAAGTCAGGTTTCTTTGTTATTGGGATAGGTGAATTCTTAGTTCTTATGGATCCATCCCCCGAAGGAATCGGACATGATAATTTTTCATCATCCGGCTCGAGCAAGAATCAAAGGAATGAAAGAAATAGATCATAGAAAATCTATATTTCATACATATCCACACATATATAATGAATCTATGTAAGAAAAGATTTCTCAGATTCAATTTTCCAAAGTTACAACTATTCATTGCAAAAAATTCCGTTCTTACAGGTAAATGCTCAATATCCAAGTAGGCTTACAAATTTGATCATGAGCAAGTGCTTTTTGGATTGTCTCGTGTCTTTTGATTGGTGTTTATCCCCGTAACATTTTTATTTTCTTACATACAAACAAAGTATTTACTTGTTACTAATAAAGTCTAGCCCCTTTTTTCCTTAGATCCCCTATTTCACTCCGATAGTCTCATAGATCTGGATCGATGCAGAGGAAATGAATGCATTTCCATACTATAAAATAAAAGAAATAAGTTAAGTGGAATAGATAGAACATTGGATCACGCCGCATCGCTTATTCGATATTCTACGGGATCTTACGGAGCCTATTCATGCATGATATGATTTGGGTATGATCATAGAAAAATTATCCTCAAGCGAACCGGCCTATCCCTGCTATGTATGGGGACTTACGTGGTGGTTGGATGCGGAAACACGTTTGATTGCATGGCCCAATCAATAGTTCAAGTCGCACACTCCCATAATCCATCGTCTCTTCGGAGAATCCACTTCAACTATTCGTATCAAGTAAGTATACAATACTTCAGAGTTGAAGAGAAGTATCCAAATAACATGTCTTATTTTTTCAATAATCCATATTTTTAGCAATAAAATACAAGAGTATTGTTCCTCACCGAAATTATATATGATCAATTACAAATATCTATGATCTGTCTTCTCTATAAAGGACCTGAAATACCTTGCTTACGTATCATTGGGAAATGCATTAACATAAATACGGAAGTAAGAAGAGGCAATACAAAAGTGTGTAAACTATAAAAACGGGTCAGAGTGGATTGGCCAACACTAGTACTTCCGCGTAATAACTCTACCAAAGGCGATCCTATTACAGGAATTGCTTCAGGTACTCCTGTCACGATTTTTACTGCCCAATAACCAATTTGGTCCCAAGGTAAGGAATACCCAGTTACACCAAAAGATGCAGTCAATACGCCCAGAATCACACCTGTAACCCAAGTTAATTCGCGGGGTTTTTTAAATCCACCTGTGAGATACACACGAAATACGTGCAGGATCATCATTAGAACCATCATACTTGCTGACCATCGATGAACTGATCGGATTAACCAACCAAAGTTGGCTTCGGTCATTATGTATTGAACAGAGGAAAAAGCCTCTGTAACGGTCGGACGATAGTAAAAAGTCATAGCAAAACCTGTAGCTACTTGTACTAAAAAACAAGTAAGTGTGATACCCCCGAGACAATAAAATATGTTGACATGAGGAGGAACATATTTACTAGTTATATCATCTGCAATCGCCTGAATCTCGAGACGTTCCTCGAACCAATCATATACTTTATTGAGATAGGTAACCCAAGGAAAGAGACTCCCCCTCTGAGAACCGTATATGAGAATTTCATCTCGTACGGCTCAAGCGGAAACACACAAATACGGGTTTTAACGGATATGTAATAGATAGAAAGTTCAAAACTTCTTAGCTACTTAATTCGATATTCGGATTTGCTCCGAAGATACGAAATAACAAAAATCCGGAATCTATTCTTTGTGATGATAATGCCAAAAATATCAAGTTGGCTCCTCTGTCCTTCTTTTCTTTATGTTAATTGTTACAGGCCTCTTGAATCTTCTATTCCCTATTTCTTTTTTATTTCTTATTTGTTTTTTTTTGTGCGTAATGTGGGTTGACTCTTGTTTTACTATTGTTTGATAGGAATTCTCTTGTTAAGACCCTATGAATCAATTGAAACCTCAGATTCATACTAGAACCACGGTGATTTAATAAAGCCCAAGCTAACGCAAAGGTTCTCTGAGTCAGAACCCTTTGATCATCACTTATTCAATAAATGGATGTAATGACTCCATAAAATCTAGAGAAATAGTTGTCCTTCGATCAAAATCAGTCTGAAGGAATAAAAATCGTTTGATTTAGAAAATACCTATTTAACAAAGTTTTTTTGAGTCCGGTCGCGAGGTCTGACTGAATAGTAGGTATGAATCATAGTTCAAATATTTCTTTTCTTGATCTATTCCATATATTTATATTCTGTGCTCCAGATATTAGAATAAATATCCGACGAGGTAGAATCATCTTGATAGAGATGACAGACCATTCTCTGTATTATCAATAGGATCAATTATAACAAGTCACACACTCATATTCCGGAAATACCGAAACAAAAAATTTCCACGATCGAACTACCAGAATGGGCTAGAAACCCGAGTCTTAAGTAATTTTTTGTTTGATTGAAAAACTAGAACTTTCTAGTTCCTATGAAGCTAACTCATTAAAATTCCATCCAGTAAAACGGAAGAATTATAAATTTCTAAAATAATAGATAGGAATATCGCAAATAGAGCCATTGCGACCCCCATAAGTGGGGTAGTTCCCCAGCCCGGAGCTACTTTACCATATTCCGAATTCAATGGTTTCAATAAACCCCCTACATTAGTAGATCTTGGACGAGATCTAGAACTACCCTCAACAGTTTGTGTAGCCATACCAAAAATCCTATTTAATCATTGCTTAAGATCTGTTGACTTTGTATACCATTTCGTTGTAGTTGTAAATAAATAAATAAACGATCTTATCGTAGATCCATTGTGATCTTGAAGTTATCTAGAAATGGAAACCGCAACCCTAGTCGCCATCTTCATATCTGGTTTACTTGTAAGCTTTACTGGGTACGCTTTATATACCGCTTTTGGGCAACCCTCTCAACAATTAAGAGATCCATTCGAAGAACACGGGGACTAGTTGAAGTAATGAGCCTCCCATACCCATATTGGGAGGCTCATTACTTCAATTGATATAATGAAAAATCATTTCATTTTTTTAGTTGGAACCTTAGGCGGTTCTCGAAAAAAGATAGCGAAAAAAATGATTCCTAAAGTCGAGACTAAGAGGAATGTATAAACCAATGCTTCCATAGATTCGATCGCGGTTTACAATTATAGCTTCCACACCTATTTATTTGGGATCATTAGAAAGAAAAAAAATCAAAGAAAAGATGGTGATTCAAGTCAAGATTTCTCTGATATCTATGTCAAATCAACAAAATAAAATAGAGACGAAAGATACCAGAGTAGTATTGTATCAGACTACTTGTCTTCTTGTAGTTGGATCTCCCAGTTTTTGGAATGCTCCAAATTCCACTTGAGCATCCAAATCTGGATCAATACCAGCAAAAACATCTCTGAACAAGGTTCTAGCGCCATGCCAAATGTGTCCGAAAAAGAAGAGTAAAGCAAACGTAGCATGCCCAAAAGTGAACCAACCCCTCGGACTACTACGAAAAACACCATCAGATTTCAAAGTAGCCCGGTCTAATTCAAAAATTTCACCTAATTGGGCACGTCTAGCATATTTTTTCACAGTAGCGGGATCACTATAACTGACTCCATTGAGTTCCCCACCATAGAACTCCACAGTTACACCTACTTGTTCGACACTATACTTCGATTCTGCCCTTCTAAAAGGAACATCGGCTCTCACAATCCCGTCTCCATCTACCAAAACTACCGGGAATGTTTCAAAAAAAGTAGGCATACGACGTACAAAAAGCTCGCGACCTTCTTTATCTCTAAAGATGGGATGTCCTAACCACCCAACAGCTATGCCATCCCCGCTGTCCATTGAGCCTGCTCTGAATAATCCCCCTTTTGCTGGATTATTACCAATGTAATCATAAAAAGCTAATTTTTCAGGAATTTTAGACCAAGCTTCTGATAAACTCAGATTCTCGGATAGTCCGGCGCCAACTCTTCGATATATTTCTTGCTGGAAGTATCCCTGATCCCACTGATAACGAGTGGGACCAAATAATTCGATTGGGGTAGTTGCTGAACCATACCACATAGTTCCAGCAACTACGAAAGCTGCAAAAAAAACAGCAGCGATACTACTGGAAAGTACAGTTTCAATATTGCCCATACGTAATCCTTTGTATAGCCGTTGAGGCGGACGGACACTAAGATGGAATAGGCCCGCTAATATGCCCAATGTACCCGCTGCAATATGATGAGAGGCTATTCCTCCCGGAACAAAAGGATCAAAACCTTCCGCACCCCACGCTGGATTTACAGATTGCACTTTTCCAGTTAGCCCATAAGGATCGGACACCCATATTCCAGGACCATACAAGCCTGTTACATGAAATGCGCCAAAGCCAAAGCAAGCCAACCCTGAGAGAAATAAATGAATTCCAAAGATCTTGGGCAAATCTAAAGAAGGTTTTCCCGTACGTTCATCAGAGAATATTGCTAGGTCCCAATAGACCCAATGCCAGATAGCTGCCAAGAAGCACAATCCGGAAAAGAAAATATGTGCCCCCGCCACACCTTCATAACTCCAAATACCCGGATTCGTTATAGTTCCTCCTGAAATACTCCAACCGCCCCATGAATTGGTTATTCCTAAGCGAGTCATGAAAGGTATAACGAACATACCTTGTCTCCACATTGGATCAAGAACGGGGTCAGAGGGATCAAAAACCGCTAATTCGTATAGAGCCATCGAACCGGCCCAACCAGAAACTAGAGCTGTATGCATTATATGGACAGAAATCAATCGACCGGGATCATTCAATACGACAGTATGAACACGATACCAAGGCAAACCCATGGAAATACCCCTTTTTCAAAAATAAATAGAAACTATGTAACTTTATCGCATTGGAAAAGACTATACTCTGTACCTAATCTTTTCAGTAGATTCTGTATGAGAAAGGGTTAATATTTATTCTGTTCCTATTGAAAATAAGGGAACATTTATGTTCGTAAGAACAAAGAGAAGCAGATTTATTCTATACCGGATAAGTACCAATACGCAATGGGGATTGAGCCCTTTTTGGGGAACGAATGTATAGATACTTGTTTATCATTCACACGATCGCCCCATTCGTTAAAATGGGTTCTTTATTCATTCTATCTTTTTCTATGAGCCTTACAATCTATGTTTAATATGTATAAAATACAATAAAAAGAAAAAAAAAATTATGAAGACAACAAACCCATTGTTACGTTTCCATATTAAAGTGAAGTATAGTACCTCATTTTTTTTCATTCATTTAATGCCCCTTGGTGTTCCAAAAGTGCCTTTTCGGAGTCCTGGAGAGGAAGATGCAGCTTGGGTTGACTTATAGTGCGACTTGTCAGACATATTGGGTCATATGGGATTTACCCGTTCTCTCTCCCGATCGAGATATCCTCTCTTTTGCCTAAGAAATATTGATTGAACCATCAATCATTCGGAGCGCGAAGTGCAATTAGATCAATTTATATTTGGGATCCATATTATCAATTAGAAGAATTTATGGTTGACTTGGACCGATAAAATAAAGTATCCAGGCTCCGTTCAGAAAATACCAAATTGGTAATATATGTACGATTACTACTTGTATCATAAACATTCTTATGTTTACTATAGGAATGATCTCAAACTGCCAATCAATGGAATAATGGTATGATGAATACATTGAATAGCTGAGAGAAAGCATGAAACGAATAAAAAAAAAAGAAGTCGTAGAAAAAAGAAGTGGTACTGAGATCATTTGCCCTATATGTGTAAATAGAATTCCGACAGATCTTTACCCGGAGTAGAACATGAACCTAAAAGAATTGAAAGGGCCCATTCAGGAACAAGAAAATTACATCGTGATTTGAATTTCGATGAAACAATACATCAATGGAGGTTAGTTCACTAAGTTCAGTCATTTTTTTTTTTTTAAGGGAGGCCCCATGTTTTTTGAAAAATGGAAAAAGCCCTTCACCTTCATTAGAAAAACAAAAATCTGTTACAAAAAAAGAAATAAGACTTGAATCGACACATTGATTCTTTTTGTTTTCAAAATTTTTTTTTGAACCGTATGCATCCAAAGGTGCACGTACGGTTCCTAAGGGATAGAATTTTGTCCTAATCAACCGACTTCATCGAGAAAGATTACTTTTTTTAGGCCAAGAAGTTGAGAACGAGATATCGAATCAAATTGTTGGTCTCATGGTATATCTCAGTCTAGAAGATAATACTAGGGACCTTTTTTTGTTTATAAACTCTCCTGGTGGATTGGTAATGCCTGGAATAGCCATTTATGATACTATGCAATTTGTGATACCCGAGGTACATACAATATGCATTGGATTAGCTGCTTCAATGGGATCTTTCATTCTGGTTGGGGGAGAAATTACCAAACGTCTAGCATTCCCTCACGCTTGGCGCCAATGGTTTTTATTTGAAAAAAAAAAAAAGACTATGCCTTCGCCATATCGAATATGAATAATAAGTAATAATAGCATGGCACTTTGAGTTCGATATGAACAAACCATTATTGTTTTTTCAGAACATGAGATTTTGTATCGAGATAGTAGTATGAAACAAAGGTTATTTCCGATTTTATCTTATGTGTCGGGAGAACATTTCAGCGTCACAAACCATTTTTATTCCACACTGGAAGCCTTTTTTATTATATTTATTTTATGAAAGAAAGAGTACGAAAATGAAAAAAAAAAAAAGTATTTCCTTATTTAATCGTATCAGAAAGACACTTTGGGATTGCTAAATCACCGACGAAATAAATATATAGAAAGCAACAGAACCATCATAGTATTTTTTTACTCTTACGAAAAGAAGGACGGTAAATGGATTATTCCACGATCTAAATTGTATGTATTCCATTTCTTTCTTCGATGGAAGGGGGAGGGAATAGATAGGAGGAGTAAATTCCATTGCAGAGCCGTATGCAATGCACAAAAGATGCCCGTACGGTTGTTCAATTTTTTTCTTGTTATTTTTTTATCCCTTTAGCCCGCCCAATCTTGCGAGATAGAAGAACCATTAATGATGTTATATCAATTCATCAGGGTTATGATTCACCAACCTGCTAGTTCTTTTTATCGGTCACAAACAGGGGAATTTATCCTGGAAGTGGAAGAACTAATGAGACTTCGCGAAACCCTCACAAAGGTTTATGTACAAAGAACGGGCAACCCTTTGTGGGTTGTATCCGAAGACATGGAAAGGGATGTTTTTATGTCAGCAACAGAAGCCCAAGCTCATGGAATTGTTGATCTTGTAGGGATTTAAAATGAAAATACTGGGGATTTACGTGAAATCCCTAATGCCATTTCAAAACATAATTTTTATTTTCCGCGATTTGATATTGAGTCGAAATAATTCATAATCATCAATCATAAATCAGGTTAAGATCGATCTAAACCAACCCATTCTATATATATATATATATACAACATGCCAACTATTAAACAACTTATTAGAAACACAAGACAGCCAATAAGAAATGTCACAAAATCTCCCGCTCTTAGAGGATGTCCTCAGCGTCGAGGAACATGTACTAGGGTGTATGTGCGACTCGTTTAGATCATGAACTCGAACAGATGAGACAACTTTTTCAGTATCAGTATCAATATCAAGGATTAGTACCAATGAATAGGATAGATAGAGTAGAATAAGGCCATTTACTATCTAAAACTAAAAACGAAAAATGAGGATCTATCATATACCCTGTTGTGTATTGTGTATGGAATTTATGGTTTCCATTGGTGTAAATCCAATCACCTCGATTTGAGATGAGAATAAATCCCCCATTGGTAGCAAATGGTTATCCATTAAGCGGGGGAAATAGTATTATAAAAACCAAAAAGGTTATGCTTCTATTCTTGAAAGAACGGACTAACAGGGTTAGCTACCTAGCCAACTTTCATAATTAAATGCCGTCACCGTATGGATAGCTCTTATTGTGAAAGGCCTATTACTGTATCATTGATGGGTAGAGCCAAAGAGTGTGAACTATACAAGTTAACAATACCATTTGATTAAATGAGAGAAGAGGCTCCGGTGCATAGAGAGGACCTCACCGTTTAAGAAGTAACCATAGAAACGATGGAACCCACTATTTTTTTTTATGTATTTAGTATAGTATCGGTAGAATTTCTTATTTACAGGTGAACTAAATGCCGGAAACGAATAAAAAATTGTGGTTGGGAAGGTCATAGTAGCAAAAGACATTGGAATTTATATTTTATATATAGGAATAATCCGTTTTGTTATTAATCGACCGGGGGAGGGGAAAAGAATGACTGAAAGAAGAGAAATCAATTAGTTATTCATTAAAGTTTAATTTGATTCAATGACCAGAGTTAGACGAGGATATACAGCTCGTAGGCGTCGAACAAAAATTAGTTTATTTGTATCAACTTTTAAAGGGGCTCATTCAAGACTTACTCGAACGATTACTCAACAGAAAATAAGAGCTTTGGCTTCTTCTCATCGAGATAGAGGCAGGCAAAAGATAAATTTTCGTCGTTTGTGGATTACTCGGATAAATGCAGTAACTCGTGAGAATAAGGTATTCCATAGTTATAGTCGATTAATACACCATCTGTACAAGAAGCAATTGCTTCTTAATCGTAAGATACTTGCGCAAATAGCTATATCAAATAAGAATTGCCTTTACACGATTTCCAATAAGATCATCAAATAAAGTCGATTTGAAAGTAAAGTAATATACAGGAATGATTGAAACAGAATTCCCCGGAGAATGAACTCCGGGAAAGATAGAAAAAAATGAAGATAAGTAGTAGGAATGAACAAACATATTTCAAAAAAAAATCTTTTTTCTTTCCCCATTTTTATTGTTTCTTATAACATAACAATCAAATATGAATTCTAGGCTTTTTCGAACAAAACATCAATCGGAACTCGAGTTCAGATTGGAGTTTTGATTCAATTGAGGAATATGACTATTTATTTCTGGTTCTAGGACCCGTAGTTCTAGGGATCGACTCGGCTCTCTCAAATTGTTTCTCATTATTAAGAAAAGGTAACAAAGATAAAATACGAGCTTGTTTTATAGCAATAGTAATTAATCGTTGTTGTTTCAAGGTCAATCTATTCACCCGTCTAGATAATATTTTTCCTTGTTCACTAATAAATCGACTAATTAAACTCATGTTTCTATAATCAATTCGATCCCCCGATCCAATTGGGGGCAAACGCCTACTAAAAGAGAGCTTAGACTTACGAAAAGGTTGCTTGGATTTATCCATGGTTTATTCCTTATTTCTAAAATTCTATTTTTTTATTCATTTCAGATCCGGCCGAAATAGGGTTTGTTTTATTTATATATTGTTTTATTTATATATTGTTTTATTTATATATTATATTATATATGATATATGTGAAATTATTTCTCTTTCTGCTCCTTGGAATTGGAATGAAAAGATCGAACACGCGTTTTGTTCGATCTATTTCTTTATTTCCCCATGAATCGTATGCTTATGACAATAGCGACAAAATTTTCTTAACTCTAATCGACTGGGTGTATTGTGTCGATTCTTTTGAGTAATATATCTAGAAATGCCCGGCAATTCTTTAGTGATACCATTTCGGACACAACTAGTACATTCCAAAATAACTCTGACTCTGACATCTTTACCCTTTGCCATGAACCTCCTTTAGATTTTGGATCGACTTAACTTAACCTTTATATTTTCGATCCGAATAGAAAAAAAATGAATAGAAGTTACTAACTATAAATTCAATTTCTAAAAATTTCGTTGTAATTTGTAATTAATATTAATAGAGTATATTATAGTAATATAATAATTAAGTAATACAATTTTTTTTTTAATTCTCAATTATTCCTATCCTAATACCAGTATTTTTTATTTTATTTAAGTATCTTCTTTCTATGCTATGATTTCGTGGAGCCTGCCCTAGACTGGATCTAGATTTCCATTTCTGTTCTCCCAAATTCGATCTCGGATCCGCCGGATTTTTGCCGAGTTCAATACATTTTTTTCTTTCCTATCTTAAAGAACTAAAAAAGAGGGGCGAAATAAATTTGAGTCACGTCACATAAAATTATATCTCTAATTTTCTTTATTTTTCGCATATCAATAACTAGACTAGAATGAAAAAAAGGGGAATGACAAGGCATCTGGGAATAAACGATTAATCTCTATCAATAGACCCGCTAAAGACCCAAACCAGAGAGTAGTTAGCACAGGTGCCGTGGAGAGATATGTTTTTATATCTCGCATTGAAAATCCTCCTCCTGTATTGTTTATTGTTTATTTTATTGTAATACATATACATATATTATATAATATATTATATTATATGGTCAGATGCCGTAGTTCAAGATCATTTTTCTTTATTTTTACGCATAATTCCTAAAGGATATGTACAATGAACCTGTAGATAAGATTTTCTTGTCCCCAAAAAAGAAAAAGATGACCCCCTCTTCCTGAGCATTATTGATCAATATTCATTTTTTTTTTTCTATGTTAGGTTTCAGATGTATATAATTGAATTGTTTTATAAAAAAAAAAGAAGAAATGGCAAGAAAATTGTATATAGATCGAGGATAAAATCACAATGTGGAAAACAAGAAAGGGATGTTTTACAATGACACTGTAAAACAATTTTGAAAAGGGATGTGGCGCAGCTTGGTAGCGCGTTTGTTTTGGGTACAAAATGTCACAGGTTCAAATCCTGTCATCCCTACCTATTACTTCTCCCATGAGAAATAACGAGGGATTAATCGAGATCGATTAAAATTGGGCATAATCTTTCATTTTTTCATACTAT